AATGGAATAAAATTTTTTCTTTATTAATGACTATTAGAAGTAGAAGACAAAAAGAATAATAAATCTAACAAGGGGATTATGATACATCTATTTTATTTTGAAAGATTAATTAAGTCCATTTATTTAGTTTGGCGTTTCTTGTACCTATTTTTTGATTCTATTTCTATTAGGTTCTATTCTATATATTTCTATTAGGTTGTATATTAGTATTAGATATATATTTACTTAAAGATACTTAGTATAATTATATAATATATATAATAGAAATAATAAAAATACAAGATATTTTAAGATATCTTTAGAATTCAGAATATAACAATAACAGGTACAAATATTAAATTGAGGTATCCATTTTATGACAACTTTCAATAACTTACCCTCTATTTTTGTGCCTTTAGTAGGCCTAGTCTTTCCGGCAATTGCAATGGCTTCTTTATTTCTTCATATTCAAAAAAATAAGATTTTTTAGATCGGATGAGACCTAATCGTATCACTCCTTTTTTTATTTTAAAAACTTCGATTCGATAAGACCCATTTGGTAGAATATTGTATAACACATAGATTCCTACAAACATAAATAAAAAAAGCTCTTATGCATGTGTAAATGTATTATATGAGTAACAAAATTTGCGCTCTTTTGAAAAATGGATCATCATCGGGCCGATGTATGAAATTAAAGTCAATGTATTTATTTGGATGTATATAGCTATCGGGGATCATATAAAGGAAGGAGATGTTATTATTTTAGATATAAAAAATTCTATGAATTACTCCTGAGGTAAAGATTCACAACAAAATAGTTGATGAGAGTTACTTTGAAAACAAAAAAAGGAAAGTCATATTTTCTCAATTCCAAAAAATTGTATAACTGGATCTAATATATATGAGTTGGCGATCAGAATCTATATGGATAGAATTTATAACGGGGTCTCGAAAAACAAGTAATTTCTGCTGGGCCTTTATCCTATTTTTAGGTTCATTAGGATTCTTATTGGTTGGAACTTCCAGTTATCTTGGTAGAAATGTTATATCGTTATTTCCGTCTCAGCAAATCATTTTTTTTCCACAAGGGATTGTGATGTCTTTCTATGGTATCGCAGGTCTCTTTATTAGTTGCTATTTGTGGTGCACTATTTTGTGGAATGTGGGTAGTGGTTATGATCTTTTCGACCGAAAAGAAGGAATAGTGCGTATTTTTCGTTGGGGATTTCCTGGAAAAAGTCGTCGCATCTTTTTACGATTCCTTATGAAAGATATTCAGTCCATCAGAATAGAAGTTAAAGAGGGTGTTTCTGCTCGGCGTGTCCTTTATATGGAAATTCGAGGTCAAGGGGCTATTCCTTTAATTCGTACTGATGAGAATTTTACTACACGAGAAATTGAGCAAAAAGCTGCTGAATTGGCTTATTTCTTGCGTGTACCAATTGAAGTATTTTGAAATGAATTAATTTTAAAAGACTAAATGCTTTGGCAGTAGAAAGAAAAAACTAAATAATTTCTTTCTTTTTTTTGTCAATTAAACATTCATCTATTCTTTTATGCTCGTTTTTTTTGATATATTTGATAGAAAGTTTCTTCATCTCGAAATTAGTATTGATCGAAAAAAGGGAGAATACCATCCTGGAAACCCAATTTTTTCTTGATTCAAATTGGAAGTGTATTCTGAGTCTATTTCTTTATTCTTTCTAGATTCAAAGCAAAGACTAAGTATTTTTTCAAAAGAAAAAGATAAAATGAATTCATAGGCTCAATACATTCTATTCGAATTAGAATAGAAACTCATGCTCGATAGAAATATTAGATCTAATAGAATCAACAACTGAGGTAGGTTCATTAACAATTCACAGATTCAAAATGGCAAAAAAGAAAGCATTCATTCCTTTTTTTTATTTTACATCTATAGTCTTTTTGCCCTGGTTGATCTCTCTCTGCTGTAATAAAAGTTTGAAAACTTGGATTACTAATTGGTGGAATACTAGACAATGCGAAACTTTTTTGAATGATATTCAAGAAAAAAGTGTTCTAGAAAAATTCATACAATTAGAGGACCTATTCCAGCTCGATGAAATGATAAAGGAATACCCAGAAACCGATTTACAACAATTTCGTCTAGGAATCCACAAAGAAACGATCCAATTCATCAAGATACACAATGAGTATCGTATCCATACAATCTTGCACTTCTCGACAAATCTAATATCTTTCGTTATTCTAAGTGGTTATTCCTTTTGGGGTAAGGAAAAGCTTTTTATTCTGAATTCTTGGGTTCAAGAATTTCTATATAATTTAAGTGATACAATTAAAGCTTTTTCGATTCTTTTATTAACTGATTTATGTATCGGATTTCATTCGCCTCACGGTTGGGAACTAATGATTGGTTATATTTACAAAGATTTTGGGTTTGCTCATTATGAGCAAATTTTATCTGGTCTAGTTTCTACCTTTCCAGTCATTCTTGATACAATTTTTAAATATTGGATTTTTCGTTATTTAAATCGTGTATCTCCGTCACTTGTAGTGATTTATCATGCAATAAATGACTAAAAAATGATTCACTGATCCAATTTCTAATCTTTCGTACCTTATACATCATAACCAAATCAAAGTCGTATTTACTTTACTCTTTTTACCCATGAGGGATTCCTTGTATATTTCAACAAAAAAATTTTATTTTTTTCAGTAAATGTAAATAGCAGAATTGTGGCTAGGGAAGTATATTATCGACCTACCTAACTTTATTGTAGAAATTTTCGGGATAAATGATTGGACCATGCAAACTAGAAATACCTTTTCTTGGATAAGGGAAGAGATTACTCGCTCCATATCTGTCTCACTCATGATATATATAATAACTTGGGCATCCATTTCAAGTGCATATCCGATTTTTGCCCAGCAGAATTATGAAAATCCACGCGAGGCAACTGGGCGTATTGTATGTGCCAATTGCCATTTAGCTAATAAGCCCGTGGATATTGAGGTTCCACAAACGGTACTTCCTGATACTGTATTTGAAGCAGTTGTTAAAATTCCTTATGATATGCAACTAAAGCAAGTTTTAGCTAATGGTAAAAAAGGAGCTTTGAATGTGGGAGCTGTTCTTATTTTACCCGAGGGGTTTGAATTAGCCCCTTCCGATCGTATTTCACCCGAGATGAAAGAAAAGATAGGAAATCTGTCTTTTCAGAATTATCGCCCCAATAAAAAAAATATTCTTGTGATAGGTCCTGTTCCTGGTCAAAAATATAGTGAAATAACCTTTCCTATTCTTGCCCCAGACCCTGCTACTAATAAAGATGTTCACTTCTTAAAATATCCTATATACGTAGGTGGAAACAGGGGAAGGGGTCAGATTTATCCTGATGGTAGCAAAAGTAACAATACAGTTTATAATGCTACGGCAGGAGGGATAATAAGCAAAATTTTACGAAAAGAAAAAGGGGGATACGAAATAACCATAGTGGATGCATCGAATGAACGCCAAGTGATTGATATTATCCCTCGAGGCCTAGAACTTCTTGTTTCAGAGGGCGAATCCATTAAACTCGATCAACCATTAACGAGTAATCCTAATGTAGGTGGATTTGGTCAGGGGGATGCGGAAATAGTACTTCAAGATCCATTACGTGTCCAAGGCCTTTTGTTCTTCTTAGGATCGGTTGTTTTGGCACAAATCTTTTTGGTTCTTAAAAAGAAACAGTTTGAGAAGGTTCAATTATCCGAAATGAATTTTTAGATCTGTCTATTTAGCTTTATCAAATTCGTAAAAAAGAACCAAAAAAATTATTGTTCCCAATTCGGTCTGGTCAAAAAAATTCTGAAAAGCCTTTTGCCTCTCTTTAGATTTTCTATTCCTTTTCGACCAGATGTCAGGAATTACTTGTATCATAGTCCTAATCTTAAGATGTATATTGAGAAGAATTCACTTTATCCCCTTTCTTTTTTTTTTTCAATACAAATTTGAAAAATGGGAAGGGGTGTGATGTAACTCTGGCGTTATTGACCAATTGAAATTGATAGAATGTATCAATCATCAAGAGTTTGTTCTATTAGAATGGAAAAATTTGACTAGATACTAAAATACGATAAGGAACGTAAGCGCAGAAAAAAAGGGAACCATAAATCGGCGAAACAACAAGTTTTAGGGACTAGATGGAGTATTTTTTGTCTTGCTAGTCTTCGACACAAGAAAAGGATGTCTAAAATTCCTTTTCTTGTGTCGATCTTGTCCTTCTTGATTCCATTCGTTAAAAACTCCTATTCTTAGTTTACATATATATTAATATTACTGTTTCTATATATATAACGTTTTAATATATATATATATTAATTAATAGTGTAATATAATTATTAATTATATAGTATACATAGTAGTTACTTTTTGTAGTTTTCTTTTTTTTTTTTATTTCAATTTTGATGAAATACTAAATAAATAAATAAAAAAATAAGAAAAAACTTCTATTAGTATAGACAAAATTTTAATGATAGATCTAATGATAAAAAATATTGTGTCAGCCGGGGAAGCAGGAAAAGGAAATTAAGTGATTCCCCTCTTTTATTCTATCGTTGAAAGGTGAAAAAATACTATATGTTCGTAATCTACTAATTTAATTAAGTTCCTTTTTCAAAAAGAAGATAAAAAATTGTTCTGATTATTAGTAGTTCAACGGGACCCCCTCAAATCAGACAAAGAAGAAAGAGTTGGGCCCCGTTGAGTTCTTATGTTTTCACGTCTATAACTCAGTTCATCCAATTTTTACAGGGATGAACCTAATCCTGAATATGAACCATAAAAGAAAATACCTATTAAACCGATCACAAGAATACCAGCTACAGTACCTATTACCCAAAGAGGAATCCTTCCAGTAGTATCAGCCATTTATCCCGCTTCCCTCCACATTTCATCGAGTGGTCATGCTAGAAACATAAACAGTCAGAGATAATTATGATATATAATCCATCCGAATGGGATAAGAAAATTACTACTCTTTCTTTTTTATTTT